AGTTGAGCCAAAAGGTCACGATTCAAGATAAATTCATGGGGAAGTGGTATCTCTTTAGGATCCACCCCGGCGTCAAGAAATTGGTTAATTGGTAAAGATACATGGATTTGGTGTCCCGCCCAAGAAAGAGACCCAAGTCCTAATAATCCTGCTAAGTGGTGATTCAACATGGATTCTACATCTTGGAACCAGGCTAATTTTGGAGCGGCTTTGTGATAATGGAACCAACCAGCAAAAAGCATTAACGCTGCAAAAATCAATGCACCAATTGCAGTACAATAGAGTTGTAATTCACTAGTTATTCCAGATGCTCGCCAAAGCTGAAAAAACCCAGAGGTTATTTGGATTCCTCGGAAACCCCCGCCTACATCACCATTCAATATTTCTTGCCCTACTATAGGCCAAACTACCTGAGCACTGGGTCCAATGTGAGTAGGATCACTTAGCCATGCTTCATAATTGGAAAAGCGGGCACCATGAAAGTACATGCCACTCAACCAAAGAAAGATAATGGAGAGTTGCCCGAAATGAGCACTAAAGACTTTTCGAGAGATCTCCTCCAAATCACCCGTATGACTATCGAAATCGTGAGCATCAGCATGTAGGTTCCAGATCCAAGTGGTAGTATCAGGGCCCTTAGCTAGTGTTCTTGAGAAATGGCCGGGTCTGGCCCATTCTTCAAAAGATGTTTTTACAGGATCCCTATCCACAACAATTTTTACTTCTGGTTCCGGCGAACGAATAATCATTAAGTCCTCCTCTTTCCGGACAAGACATACAAAGAGACCCGCCAACTGTCTTTTTAGTGAATCTTTGAAAGATAGATTTTGAAAGATAGATATTATGGTTAGTTCTTTTCTTTACTATCTATCGTTCTTCTATTTTTTTTAGTTATTCACTGGAGCAATTATATATTGAAGTCAATGCGAGGCAAGTGTTCGGATCTATTATGACATAAAGATTAGGTGCCTAACGGACATTGTTTGTCTTGAAAAACAAATATTTCCCGACGTAAGAAAAAAATTTTTGAAATTTAAGAAACTGGTGTATTTTTTTTGAAGGTATAAGCTCCTATATACATCTACTTTCCTTGAGCATAATATAGGGTTTTTTATTTTATTCTAAATTCCAAGATAACTCATTAGAATTATTAATAAGACAGTCCTGATATATTAGCAATATTTATATTGCCACTATTTTTTCTTTTTATTCACTTTATTACTTCTATTCTGGACCCTATCCCTATGGTTTATCCTTATGAAATATCATATAAAATAGAAATATCATATAAAATAGAAGGTAGAAGAAAGGGATATAATAAAATTCTTGATTCGATCTTACGACCTAATTGATTTGATTAATGGATCAATAACCAAACCACCCATTTTATGAAAAATAAGGAGCGTGCTCTTATTCAAATTCAAAGCGCTTCGTAATCTTCAACCAGTTCTGTGCTTCAATATAATTTCCCGGAGTAAGCGCGATAGCTTGTTTCCAATACTCAGCAGCTTGATCAAACCAAGCTTCTGCAATTTCCGAATCACCCTGTAGAATGGCCTGTTCTCCTCGGTCGGAATAGGCAGTTCCTTCCCTTAGAACCGTACTTGAGAGTTTCCTACCTCATACGGCTCATAAATTGCTATCTTAATTTCCCCTATCTAAACTGAATTCGATTTCTAAAAAATCGATCGAATTTGTTTTTGGTTTAAGCAGAAGAAGTTAATTACCCAAGTTTCAAACCCTAATTTTTATCCATAATCAGTTTGATCTTTTTTCCCACCTTCAGAAGAATGAAGCATAGATAGATCTAGAGCCTTCGTTCGAATTTTCTAAAAGGTAACTATCCCGGTTTCATATATGAAATCTCTATAGAATCCTTGAAAAAGACTTTTTTACATAAGAAAGAAAAAAGAACTTACTATCTTTGGGATCTGATACTACACCGCTGCTTAATCCCTTAGTGGATCGGCTCTATTACATAAGCGGATTCCTAAATTTGACCCCATATCGTGGGATAAGATAAGTAAGCAGTTTTTTTTAGTTGTATCGACCCAGTCGCTCACTAATTGATCTTTACGGTGCTTTCCCTATCAATTTGAGAGCTTTATCCATAGAGTAGTAGTATAGGCGATACTTTCTTCCTTTTTTGATTCTCTTGAAGTGTCCTTCCTTCCTACAGCTGATAGGGAAAAATCGTTGTTTTTACGATCCCTATGTAGAAAGCCTTTTTTTTCTAGTATTTACTAGAAAATTTGATCCTCTCTTTTTTTCTTTCTATAGTGGAGATAGTCGCACGTAATGACAGATCACGGCCATATTATTAAAAGCTTGCGGTAAGAAAGGGTTTCGTTCTAGTGCCCGGAAATAATATTCCAAAGCCTTTGTATGCTCTCCATTGCTTGTGTGTATAAGTCCTATGTTATAGAGTATATAACTTCGATCATAGGGGTCGATTTCTAGTCGCGTAGCTTCATAATAATTTTGCAAAGCTTCCGCATAATTTCCTTCGGATTGAGCCAACATCCGTTACGGTCGTTCATTCTATTCAAAAAATCTCCGTTCCAAAACCGTACATGAGGTTTTCATCTCATACGGCTCCTCCCTTCTGTACATAGTACTAAGCGAAATAATCTATAGAATCAAAATAGAATTAGTCCCGTCTCATTATGAATCGAAAGGGGCTGGTATTTTTCCAAGAAATCTCTAGCCAACCTTTTCGCAAGAGGTTTTTCTTAACACCAATGAATTTTATTAATGCTAGAAAAAAACAATAGCTCCAAGAATTTATTTGTTCTCAACGCCCCCTATTTAGAGGAATTAGCCACTTCAACGATCTTTGATGGTTATAGGGGTATCCAAAGTACAAACCTGATGGTTGTTTGTTATCCCAACCATTCTTCCCAACCCTGATACGGATCAGGAAAGGGCTAATTTCTAACAAAGTTTTTCTCTTGTTGATTCCTTTCCTATTTCTAGGTGTAGTGCTTTTCTCCCCTATGCTGCCTACTGGTACTAATAGAGTAGAGTTGGCCTGTAATCCATAACCTATCCTGTAGGTATAACCTTTCGCTCAATACTCAAATCTATAATTGAAGCATCTGAGGCCGCATCAATCGAGGATACACGACAGAAGGAATTGTTAGTTCACCTCACCTTCCCGAAGCGTGGGTTTGCTTTACTAATATTGTTCTCTCTATGTGAACCCCTTCTCTTTCTCGGAAGACTAAGGTGTAGGTAGGGCTAAAAAAAAAAAAAAACAAAAAAAAAAGAGTCAAATCGCACCATCTCTATAATAAGTAAATGCCTTTTTTTCTCCTGAGGTTGTCGGAATTATTCGCAATAAAATATTGGCTACAATTGAGAAGGTCTTATCAATGAAATTTCCATTTGCGCGGGATCTAGGCATAATTCCCAACCCATTCCATATAGAATTGTTTTCATTCCTTCACAAAATAACATAAAAACAAACACATTCGATTCTTATAAATCGATCCCTCCGTATGCTCTAAATCCATATGCTTTAAATGGATAAGAGAGATATGGATTTTCTGGGCAGCTCAAATTGTATCCTTTTTATTCTGCTTGGACAAGAGGAGATATGAAATATTTGACTAAGACTGGATTTCATTCCACTTTCCTATTTCTCAACAATAACTTCTCTCATCAGCTATTTTGTGTTTGCAAAGTCATTAATTGTCTCATACCCTATTTTGGATTTCGACAGTATGGTGTAGCGTACCTTATGCAAACGGAATTTTAAGGTTTCTTTATTTTATTATGCAATAAATTTGATTATGCAATAAGAAGAAAAGAAGAATTCTTCCATTCTCTTTTTCTTTGGTTGCGGGAAAACCCAAACTAAAACTTTTATAGGGAGCGCAATTCCTGGTAAAAAAAACCTAAGATCCTTCCACTTACAGCAAAAGGAATTTTTCCAATAGAACTATGGAACCTCCGAGCGGTTGCGGTTGTACCTGTACTGCAGGAATAAGAAAACTCGCTATTCACTCAGTTTATTTTCCATAATAAGATTATTGTAGGAGAGATGGCCGAGCGGTTGAAGGCGTAGCATTGGAACTGCTATGTAGACTTTTGTTTACCGAGGGTTCGAATCCCTCTCTTTCCGTTTTTCTTAATTTATCAACGTTAACGAGCACAATGTATCAAATCAAATAACAATTTATTCCAGCAATAATATCGTATTTAATAGAAATTTTCTATAGCAAATTACCGTGGGATGTAAAATATACATATAGGAAAAAAAAGATCCTAGGGTTAATCCATTTTTGCTAGTTGAGTGGGAAAATACGAATTAGTAGTCTTACGAATTAGTGGTCTTAGGTCGATTTAGTTCGGGGGAAGGGTAAGGGGAAGAAAATTCTATGAACCTTTCTTTTTTTCGTTAAGTTCAAGTCTGACGAGAGTAATATTCTACAACTAACAACTCATTTATTTTGAGACCAACCCACTTCCTATCTAGAATTTTATTTACTAGTCCTTTATATTCTAATGTGTCAATCGTCAAATGCTTTGGCAATTTCCCTGGGTCAGATGAAGCAATAGAATTTTGAACCAGACCTTTTGATCTTTGGTTATCTTTCGTAGTAATAATATCTCGGGGTTTGCAACGAAAACTTGGTATATTGACTATACGACCATTAACTAAAATATGTCTATGGTTTACTAATTGGCGGGCTCCAGGAATGGTTGAAGCCATACCCAATCGAAAAAGGATATTATCCAAACGCATTTCAAGTAATTGTAGTAAAACCTGGCCTGTTGACCTTTTTGCTTTTCCAGCGATATGTACATATCTAAGTAATTGTCGTTCTGTCAGACCATAATGAAAACGCAATTTCTGTTTTTCTTGAAGACGAATACGATATTGCTCCTTTTTACCAGAATGGAATTTTTTTTTCAGATTACTTCCGGATTTAGGTGTTTTTCTAGTGAGTCCTGGTAAAGCTCCCAGACGGCGTATTTTTTTTAAACGAGGTCCTCGATAACGGGACATGAAGACTCCTTTTTTATTTTATTGAAATTTCATTTTACACAATTAATTTCATTGTATTTACATTACAGAATACATCGAAATTAAAACTGAATTAAACTACAGGATAAACAGAGTAAAATCAACTAAAGTACCACAAAAACTAGAATTTCATCAAAATCTGTATTTTTTGTATATATATTATTTATTTTATTGTTTTGTATCTAGCAAAATTGTAAGGTAGAAAACATAAAAGATCCTGGATTCTCCATTGAATTCGGAAAAAAAAAGAGATTTTTGTTCGTAGAACATCGATAGAGAAAAAAAGCCGACTATCGGATTTGAACCGATGACCCTCGCATTACAAATGCGATGCTCTAACCTCTGAGCTAAGTGGGCTTACATAGCAGAAATAGTGTAACAAATAGAAATAGATATAGTATAGGAAATCCGTAAAATCGCAGATCTTAGTTATTAATTTTAGCTATTAACTAGATTCTAAATTTTAAGTTCTACTTAATCTTATAAAAAAAACTAAAACTTCTTAAAGATAAAGTTACCTTGATATGCTTAACTAGAAGATATCTTTAAATAAAATTTAAAAATTTATTGAATTTTATTTTTATTTCTCTAATTCGCAAATCCATTTTTCTATATAGAATAGAATTGATTCCTATTTCTATAATGGAATTGGATTTCAGATATTTTCAATTTGATATGGCTCCGACGAATAATCTAATACATAGAAAAGAATAATATATATGAAAGATATAATAAAGAGAAAATGCAACTTTATTGGCATTTTCATTCGATCATTATCGACTTTTTTTTTGAGATATTTTTTTATTTGTTAATAATTTTAGAATTCCTATTTCACTAAGGGGGACATAGAGTCATAGCAAATAAAATAGCTAATTCTTATTAGAAAAAAAAAGAATGAATATCAAGCGTTATAGTATGATTTCGAATACTTTAAAAAAGTAATACAGTAGGGGGGGGGAGAGAAAAACTTTGGGATATATTGATTCGGATTGAATTGGAAATACCTCAACGATACAATCAATTCAATTCTGAATTGCAATAAGCAAGTGGGGTCTCTCAAATAGAGTCGAACTGCTAGACTACGTCGAGTGATGAATTCAATAGATTCAAAAAAACTAAGAGATGGATGAAATTACACAAGGAATCCTTGTCTCAAAGAAGAGGAAAATGGGGATATGGCGAAATCGGTAGACGCTACGGACTTGATTGTATTGAGCCTTGGTATGGAAACCTGCTAAGTGGTAACTTCCAAATTCAGAGAAACCCTGGAATTAAAAAAGGGCAATCCTGAGCCAAATCCGTGTTTTGAGAGGGGGGTTCTCGAACTAGAATACAAAGGAAAAGGATAGGTGCAGAGACTCAATGGAAGCTGTTCTAACGAATCGAGTTAATTACGTTGTGTTGTTAGTGGAACTCCTTCTAAATTTGAAGGAAGGGCTTTATACATCTAATAAAGTGGATTAATCGGACGAGGACAAAGAGAGAGTCCCATTCTACATGTCAATACTGACAACAATGAAATTTCTAGTAAAAGGAAAATCCGTCGACTTTATAAGTCGTGAGGGTTCAAGTCCCTCTATCCCCAAACCCTCTTTTATTCGCTAACTATAGTATTTATCCTCTTTTTTCCTTTTTATCAATTTAAGATTCATTAGCTTTCTCATTCTACTCTTTCCCAAAGGAGTGCGAAGAGAACTCAATGGATCTTATCCTAGAATAGATTTCTTTTTTATTCGAGTGTAGGGAAGGAATCCCGGTTATTCACTCTATTTTTAAGTATTATTAAGTAAGCCATATACAATGCGTAGGACTACCCCCCCCATTTTCAAATTTCGAATTTAAAATACTTTATTTAATTGATTTTGGAATCCCTTTAATTGACATAGATACAAATCCTCTACTAGGATGATGCACAAGAAAAGGTCAGGATAGCTCAGTTGGTAGAGCAGAGGACTGAAAATCCTCGTGTCACCAGTTCAAATCTGGTTCCTGGCAGAGAAAAAAAGATCTACCGAATAGGTATTGATACAAATACCTCGAGATGGATTGAGATACATATTCGTTCATAATATAAATAGAGTATAGTATGATTTATTCATCTAAGTGGATAAGTCTATAATCTAGAAGCACTTCTTTTTAGAAAATGGTAAAAATTGAATATATCTTTTCTTTATGGTACAGAAGGGGGTGAGATTAGGCTCCCCTTTATTTTTTTTTTTCATTTCTTAATTTTGTATTCTGCTATTCCGATGAATCTTTTTTTAGTCTTGTTTATCTGATCTTACTTTCCTAGTTGTGCTAAGTCATACGCGCGATACAAAGTTCGGGGTAGAGAACTTCTTTGAATCATCTTATTTTTCTGTTCATTCTGACTGAAGAAAATTAATATCTGATTTTCAAAATAGGGAATCGAAATAAAACCCTTTTTTGCTCAGTCTATCTGGACTGCTTTTGTATAATAGGAATTA